GACTGAATAGAAGAATGTATCTCTTTGTTATCTCTTCATCCTTGATCTTTCTCATAATTGAAAGAGGAATCCCCTCCTAAATTGTCTAATAAGGACCTCAATCATTCAGGATTGGCCAAATCGTTGATACAAATAATATCAAAATACCAAACCCGCCCTTTAGACAACCTCCCCGAAGCAGAAAGGGATCTTGCAAAGATCAAAGAAAGGACTTGTTCTTCCTCCTTAAGAAATTCTTCCAATAATTCCGAACCTAATTTTTTCAAAAAAGCACGTACAGTACTTTTGTGTTTACGAGCCAAAGTTTTAACACAAGAAAGTCGAAGTATATATTTCAGTCGATACAAACTCTTTTTTTTTGAAGACCCGCTGTAATAATGAGAAAGATTTCTGCACATACGCACAAATCGATCAATAATATCAGAATCGGATGAATCGGCCCAAGTTGACTTACTAATGGGTTGCCCTAATGGGTTACAAAATTGCGCTTTAGTCAAGGATCCAATTAGAGAAAAAATAGGAATTCTTGTTTCTAACTTATTCATAGCATTATCTATTAGAAATGAATTTTCTAATACTTGACTCCGTACCACCAAAGGATTGGGTCCTACGCTTAAAAGATAGCCTAGAAGGTGTAGGGAATTTTGGGATAATTGGTTTATATGGATCCTTCCTGGTTGAGACCATACATAAAAATGACATTGCCATAACTTGGAAATATAATATTTCCATTTATTCATCAAAAGGGGCCTGTCTTTTGAAATCAGAATGGATTTTCCTTGGTATCTAACATAATGGATTAAGGGGTCCTTGAAAAACCGCAGAATATTCATATTCTCAAAAGCATTCCCAAAGATAGCTACAAGACCTCCCATCTTTTTATAGAAAAAAATTCGCTCAATAAGGATTCCAAAAGATGTTGATCGTAAATGAGAAGATTGATTGCGAAGAAAAAGGAGAATAGATTCGTATTCACATACATGAGAATTATATAGAAAGACGAAGAATCTTGCATTTTTTTTTGACACAATCGAACTCGAGTTTTTTGGAAGAATAAGACTATTCCAACTCCAATACTCGTAAAGAAGGAACCGTAAAAAATGCAGGAAAGAAGCATCTTTCACCCAATAACGAAGAACTTCAACTAGGATTTCCAGATGCGTAGGATAGGGTATTAGTACGTCTGACACACAATTTAAATGAGAACATTCGTCCTCTAAAAAGGGAAAGATTGAATGAATTGATCGTAAATTCAGAGAATTTGATGTTGCTTTCCCTTCTAAGTAAGATACTAGTTGCGGAAAAAGTGCAATTTCCACAATGTCTGCAAATCCTTCTGATATCATTTGAGAATACAAATTCTTATTGTGCCCAATAAATGGATTTTGGGCGCAATCCTTTTCGAAAATGCGAAAAGGGTTCTGTTGATACATTCGAGCAATTAAACGTTTCACAATTAGGAAACTATATTTATTGTCATAACCAACATTTTCCAACAAAAGGGATCTATTTCTATTTAAACCATGACCATGCGCAAGTCCATAAATATACTCACGAAAGATAAGTGGGTATAGAAAATCATGTTGCCTCGATCTATCCAGTTCTAAATTTACTTGAAATTCTTCCATTTGAAACTCAATTTGAATTGAACCAAAGGTGGGAATTTCTTTCATTATCAAATGATACATAGTGCGATACAGTCAAAACAAGGTAGTCTAGTAAATAAAAAAGAGGTACCTCGGAGACAATTGGACTCATCAACGGATTCTCTATCCTCTACCTTTTCCTTTCATTGGTTTCTGTTTATTGTAGGATAACAAGATGGTTAGAAATCCTTTATTTTTTCAACTCAATCGCTCTTTTGATTTTGGAAAAAACAAATAGCTTTATCAATATACTGCTTCTTCTACACATTCATCACCAACCCCTAATCGAATGGGACTAGCTAATAGTTAGGACTCAGAAAAAACCGATAATCCACTCATCGGAAAAGCTACGTCCGCCCTAGGTACTAATCTCTTTTTAACCTTTAATTAGATCGGGTAATCGTTCAAATAAAGAACAGAAGCTCGTTGCTTTTTTTTATCTAAAATTCGATTTGGACCACTGGACTCTATCCATCTATTCACTCGACCCAACTGTCAATTCTTTTTGTTAAAAATGCAAAGAAGATTTTGCAATGATCTGCTGAATAGAAAGATTCGCAGAATTCTCTATTGATAGACACGACATGCTGTTTTTTCCCCTCATTCCTTTCAGGATCAGTCGCGGTCTTACAAACCCTACCGATGGTATGGACGAATCCCTTGCTTCATAAAAATGTGTAAAAGATGCTAGCCGCACTTAAAAGCCGAGTACTCTACCGTTGAGTTAGCAACCCCAATAAAAAACGCGTAGATATAATCAAAATAAAAAAGAGATACAATTGCACGACACGATAAAAACATGAAACTAAGAAGAAAACAACGAGAACCCATTCTGAACATAGAAAAGATCATATGAAAATACAAGAACTTTTCAGATAAAAAAAAGTCAAAATTGAGAGGCCATCTCCTATCCCCTATGTCAGCCATTGCTTATCCTTATCTACTTTCTTTTTGAAAGTCAAATAAAGACTTCTTGTATCAGAGAAAATCCACCGAACCCAGCATTTGCTTTTGAATGAAGTAAAGTGAAAGTAAAAAAACCTATGGAACGGGGATAAATGGATTCCTTTATACATGATCCCATTCTATTTCTTCGAAACGCTCTTGTCAAGTTTTCATTAGAAATGTGCATATTGAAAAAAGAACCCAATGAAAAAAAGAACTAAGGACTTGGATTGAATTGGCATTTCATAGACATAAAACCAAAAATGGATATAGACGGAAAAAGGAAGGAATAAGGTATGAAAAAACTAGGGTTTATTCAATGAATAAAAATTCATTGAAGGGGAATTAGCAAGCTTAGCTCCCCTTTTTCTTAATTATTAGTATTCGTTTTTTCTTTTGATACTAAAGTTCAAACAAGGGGAATCCCTGTATCCTTCAAAACTCCCGCCTTCTTTAAAATATCATGAACAGTTCTTGTAGGTTGAGCACCTCTTTCAATAAAATAGAGAATAGCAGGAACATTTAAATGGGTTTGATTGTTTATCGGATCATAAAGACCCACCTTTCGAAGATCCCTTCCTTCTCTTCGGGATCGAGCATCAATTGCAACGATTCGATAAACCGCTCGTTGCTTTCGTCCACAGCGTTTCAAACGAAGTTTTACCATAGCATTTCTATAGTTTGTTACCAGTTTGTAATTGATTCCATTACGGAATCATGGATAATCATTGGTTTGGTTAAGTCGATACCTAACCGTTTATCAATTTTGATTTATATTCAAATCAAAATATGTTAAATATCGAAATGAACAGATTGAAAATTAGAATTTTCATTTCAATTCTTATTCCATTTTCAATTCATTTGAAAATGGAATGAAATTCAAAAAAATGGAATCTAAGAATTGAAATTAGATTCCATAATCTTTTTTTATAGAAAAAAAGAGATATCTATCTAATTTAGATAGATAGAAATACTCTATATGGATCTGTTCTGGGACGAAAGGATTCGAACCTTCGCGTATCGGGTCCAAAACCCGTTGCCTTACCACTTGGCGACGCCCCAGTGGCGTATAGTAGTGCTGACCAACGCCGATACAAATATCTATCATATTTGTATGATATGAGACGAAAGTATTCCACCCCCCTCTACGTAAAACCGCTACCACCTTATCCGCTTAGCCAAAGCGCCATGACATTTTGAATTATATTCGCCAGTATAGATACTATTCTACTACGCGTAATAGGCCCTTGTCAACCCTAACCCAAATATCTATGGAATAGATGAAACATATAATGAAACGGACTTTATTGATCATTACATAGAATTCAATTAAGATATTCTATGAAAATAGGATCTCTTCTATTCTCTTTTGAGAATTGAAGAATTTTTTTTGTCTACCTTCATTTTCTTTTTTTTTTATCTTCTAAAACGAAGATCTTAATAACTCAATCAAAATAAAAATTATCCCCAAGAACAAAAAGAAAAAAGGTTTGTTATGATTAACATCTTTAGTTTCATCTGTATCTATCTTAATTCTGTCCTTTATTCGAGTAGTTTTTTCTTCGGCAAATTGCCTGAAGCCTACGCTTTTTTGAATCCAATCGTAGATGTTATGCCAGTCATACCTCTTTTCTTTTTTCTCTTAGCCTTTGTTTGGCAAGCTGCAGTCAGTTTTCGATGAACTCTTTAATACTGGCCTATAAAAATGCATATTTTATTCTAAAATAAAAAAAAAATGTGAACAATTAATAAATAAGATGGGCTAAGTCTTAGAATAAGAAGAGCATAAAACCTCGATTCCAAGATTGCAATTCTTGGATAGCCATCATAAATCTAGATCAATCCATATTTCCTATTATGACCCTTTTGCATTATTGGTAAAAAAGTATCCAAATAAAATAGGATACCTAGTATAAGTATAAGAATGGGCAATCTATTCTCTTTTTACCAAAAAAGAATCTTGGAGATTCTATAATGCTGACTCTCAAACTCTTTGTTTATACGGTAGTGATCTTTTTTGTTTCTCTCTTCATATTTGGATTTCTATCTAATGATCCAGGGCGTAATCCTGGACGTGAAGAATAAAAATCTGATTTTTCCTTTTCTTGCTTCATTTTGAAACGTCCTTAGGATTTTATCTATTCCACATCTTTGACTCTTTTAAAGAAATTCTCAAAAAGAAAGCAAAAAGAAAAAAAGGGGGGTATAAACCGAAATCTGAAAGAAAACAAAAGATCAAGACATCCACGGAAAGGAAAGGGAAAGAAAGAGAGGGATTCGAACCCTCGGTACGAAGAATTCGTACAACGGATTAGCAATCCGACGCTTTAGTCCACTCAGCCATCTCTCCCAGTTTCAAAGGGGAGAATTACCTGAAATTACACGAAAAGTCAGACTTAAAAAAAACCTTCTTTACCCCCCCCTACCCTATTCTTTATCTCTCTCTATTTTATATTTTAGAGAATTTTATTCTAAAAATAGAGATGTATATACGGGTTTTATCAGCAATTCTATTTAAGAAATAGGGGATCGAAAAAGAGAAATCGAATGAATAAAAAAAAGAAGATAGGTCTTGCCAGAATCCCCCTTTCTGATTCTGAAAGGAAGACGGAGAAATTCTTTGTCCCTTTCTCGGAGACAAAAAGAGTACTCCATCCGAAAGAAGGGCCCTTTTCCGCGGCCTGGCCCGGTCAATACCTAGCCGGGCCTTTTTGAGTGTCGAATATTTGAGTGTCGAATAAAGGATACCCATAAAAAAGAAATCAAATTCTTTATGGAATTTGAAAAAAAAAAACAGGGGGGACTTGTTATTGAATCAAGAATCGAATCAGAAAGAAAAGAAAGACTTTATCTCATTCTTATGATAAAGATTCAAATGGTATAGAATCCAAGTGTCATCTTTTTTTCTTATTCTTTTCTTTCTTTTTGATTTCCGTTTACTGTAACTAGACTATATCTAGACGAAAAAAAAAAAGAACTCTAGATTCTTACACGATGCCTTTTTATGATATGTATGTTATAACTTAAGTAGTTTTGTCAAGCCATATCTAGCAAAACTCCTACAGCAAAAAAAGCACTTGTCATTTAAGTATTTAAAAGAGTCTTTTTTTCCTAATTTCGTTGAGTCTCCTAATAAAAGACATCAACACCCTAATTTTCACGGCTCTTTTCTGATCCTATCTTTATTAAGCCCGATTCCTCTCTTCGACAAAAAGTCCATTTAGATGCAATAATTGCAGTGTAGCGGGTATAGTTTAGTGGTAAAAGTGTGATTCGTTCTATTAATCCCTTAACCTAGTTAAGGGGTCCTTCAATATGATTCTTATCATATTCGGAGAAGAAACTTTATTTCTTAAAAGGATTGAATCCTTTACCTCTCAATGAAAGAGTCGGGGAAGAATATACATTCTCGTGATTTGTATCCAAAGATCAATTTCCAATTGAAACAATTTTTTGGATTATGGAATTACGAAACATAATTTTAGTAAATTGGATCACTAACTTCCAATTCTTTGAGTATGAATAAGGGGTCCATGGATAAAGATAGAAAGTTAGATTTTTCTAATCGTAACTAAATCTTCAATTTGTCGTTTTGATAGGGTAGATTGAAGCAAAATAGCCATTAATGATGTCTTTAGTTTACTAGAGACATCGAAATTTAGCTTTAGCTCGGTGGAAACCAAAGTCTTTTCCTAATGACTCTCTCAAATAGAAATAGAGAACGAAGTAACTAGAAGAGTTGTTAGAATTCCCTCTTCTAGACGGATCCTCTAGAAAGCAAATCCTTTTGAATTCAATGCATTCAGACAGAAAAGCTGACATAGATGTTATGGACCCAATTTTGTTCATGTCTTCATTTTATATCTCAGAATTTATCCATCTTCCATAAAGGAGCCGAATGAAAGCAAAGTTTCATGTTCGGTTTTGAATTAGAGACGTTAAAAAGGATGAATCGACGTCGACTATAACCCCTAGCCTTCCAAGCTAACGATGCGGGTTCGATTCCCGCTACCCGCTGCTATACCTATTCTATATACTAGTACTCGTTTTATTCGAATATTTCTATTCTGATTTCATTTTTGTGAATCCACAAAATTCATTAGTGGGATTGAATACGCAATCCCAGAAATTCTTTCACATCTTCTTTTCTTTTTTTCGAACAAGAGACGGGAAGACAAAAATTGGAAGCGTCCATTGTCTAATGGATAGGACAGAGGTCTTCTAAACCTTAGGTATAGGTTCAAATCCTATTGGACGCAGCCTTTTCCACATCATATATAAACCTCCTTTTTTTTTTATTTATATATCAAGAAAGATTCTTTGAATGATTTAAAGAAAAAAGACTCAATCTTTTTCTTCAAGACCTTATTCTTACTATTTAGAATCTATTTTAGATTTGAAAATAGTAAGAATTCAGAATCGGGTATGTAAAATACAGGCATTCTTCTTTCTTTTTGAAAGATTAAAGACAAAGATAGATTAAGAGTGATCCTTTTTTTTACCCCTGTTCCTTAAGTATAAAGCGTTCTGTCTGTTCCTGAATTGCCTCTTTCAAAAGGGCTTCGGCTTCTTCGGTGAATGTCTTGGTAGACGATATGATTTCTTGGAACTTAGGTTTATTAATTTTTAAATAATTACGCAAATCCCCGAGAAACTTCCTTACCTGTCCGATTTCTAATGAATCAAGATATCCATTTATTCCAGTATAAACAGTCATTATCTGCTCTTCGACCGCGAGAGGGTCCGATTGGGATTGTTTGAGCAACTCACGTAATCGCCGACCTCTTGCTAATTGATTCTGGGTAGTTTTATCGAGATCAGTGGCGAATTGTGCAAAGGCCTCTAATTCTGTGAATTGCGCCAATTCCAATTTTGATTTGCCGGCTACTTGTTTCATGGCTTTAATTTG